TAATTTTAACTAAAAATCTTATATCTGCCCTTCCCGAGAAAGATAAAAATTTTTCATTCATTATTGTAAAGGTCGATGGGGAAAATAAGACTCCCCACCACCAAAATATGATTGAAAATATACTAAAAAAAAATACAATATTTTTTATTTCTTTAGATTTCAGAAAATAGAAGAATTTTTCTTTTAGACATCTTATAAGAATAAGATTAAGAGTCTAGGACTGCCAATTTTTTTATATTAATAATTACTGATCCAATTTTTTGAGTCAAATCCAGTCTGATTATTCCAATCTTTTAGGACTTAGTTGTTTGTCGTACAAAAAAACTTTTTGAATTCCCGGTAGAAAGAGATTTCCCTAATGACAAAGCTTTTAACGCTGCCCAATATCCTTTCCTTTTCCAAATATTTTTACGAATACGCTTTTTTGATATCGAAGTACGTTTTTTTGGAACTGCCATTTAAAAATGAAGAAGTTACTCATTGTTATAGTTGGATGTGAAAGACATCTATTGTTCAAAACCAATTATTTTTTCTTATTCATTATCTATTTTTATCTAAAAAAGATTCTCTTCATAAAAAAGAAATATAGATATATATGTGAAAATTTAATAAAAAATGACTCGAAATAACATAAAAATTTTTTGATTCCATACACTATTCGTAAAACCAAAAATTTTTGGTTTGGAACTCTTAATTCTCGTTGTTTATACCTCAAAGTAATATCTTTAGAATTTCTATGTGATAGAAATCAAACTTAAAAAAGAACCTAAAAGACCTTTATTTTCGTCATTCTATTCTATACTTTATTTACATGTAATAAAATACCTCAAAGGATTGTAAACTTTTGCCTAAAAAAGTGAGTCTTTTTTTAGTAAAACTTGAGAAAAATACACCTAAATTAAATTTTCAAATTCGAATGAGACTAGTAAGAAATCTGTTAAAGGATCCATTTTTTTATAAAAAAAGTTCATTTTAGATCTATAATCTTCTAAACTTTAATAATAAATTGTTTTGATTGAAATGGAAAACAATCAATCCCATAATGAATTAGTTAATGAGTTGAAATAAAGTAACTAAAATAAAGAGTTTTTATTTCATTAGACCGATGACCTTAGTTAATCATATAATTCATATGAACATCAAGTACTCTTTTTAGCTTAAATTTTTAAGCTTGTTTTATTATTTTTATTAATTATAAATTATTATGACGATAAATTATCGTAATAATATAAATTTTCCTATTTATTTAGATTCTTTTTATTTTATATGGCACTTGGTCATGGTCATATCATTTGACCAATTGTAACTTCTTGTTTTGAATATTTCAACGATTTTGAAAAGACTCAGAATAAATACTAATATAAAATTATTAAATTAAATAAGTTAGTGCATATCTTGATTTTTTAGTGACTTTTTCGAAAGAGGTAAGATCCGGTCAATCGGAAACAATTAATTAAGAATAAAAAACTTTTTTTATGGAACAGACATATCAATATGCGTGGATAATACCCTTTCTTCCACTTCCAGTTCCTATGTTAATAGGGTTGGGACTTCTTCTTTTTCCGACGGCAACAAAAAGTCTTCGTCGTATGTGGGCTTTTCAGAGCGTTTTATTGTTAAGTATAGTCATGATTTTTTCCATGAATCTGTCTATTCAGCAAATAAATAGCAGTTCTGTCTATCAATATGTATGGTCTTGGATTATCAATAATGATTTTTCTTTAGAATTCGGATACTTAATCGATCCACTTACTTCTATTATGTCAATATTAATTACTACTGTTGGAATTTTGGTTCTGATTTATAGTGATAATTATATGTCTCATGATCATGGATATCTGAGATTTTTTGCTTATATGAGTTTTTTCAGTACTTCCATGTTGGGATTAGTTACTAGTTCAAATTTGATACAAATTTATATTTTTTGGGAATTGGTTGGAATGTGTTCGTATCTATTAATAGGATTTTGGTTCACACGACCTGTTGCAGCAAAGGCTTGTCAAAAAGCGTTTGTAACTAATCGTGTTGGTGATTTTGGTTTATTATTAGGTATTTTGGGGTTTTATTGGGTAACAGGAAGTTTCGAATTTCGTGATTTATTCCAAATATTAAATAACTTGATTTCTACTAATGAGGTCAATTTGTTATTTGTTACTTTGTGCGCTGTTCTATTATTTGGCGGTGCTATTGCTAAATCTGCACAATTTCCCCTTCATGTATGGTTACCTGATGCAATGGAAGGGCCGACTCCTATTTCAGCTCTTATACATGCTGCTACGATGGTAGCAGCAGGAATTTTTCTTGTAGCTCGACTTATACCTCTTTTCATAGTCATACCCCACATAATGAATTTTATCTCTTTTATAGGGATAATAACAGTTTTTTTAGGAGCTACTTTAGCTCTTGCTCAAAAAGACATTAAGAGGGGTTTAGCCTATTCTACAATGTCTCAATTGGGTTATATGATGTTAGCTCTAGGTATGGGGTCTTATCGCAGTGC